CAACTTCCGAAACGAAGGAGACTAAACAGGAACAAGAGGGATCCGCCGAAGAAGACCCTTCCCTTTGTTCGGAAGAACAGGAAGATCCGGAAAAAATAGATGAAACGGAAGAGATCCGAGTGAATGGAAAGGAAAAAACAAAGGGGGAATTCCACTTTCACTTTAAAGAGACATGCTATAAAGATAGCCCAGTTTACGAAGATTCTTATCTTGATACCTATCAAGATAATTGGGAATTGGGAAGACTTAAAGAAGAGAAAAATGAAAAGACTTATTTCTGGTTTGAAAAACCTCTTGTGACTTTTCTTTTCGATTATAAACGATGGAATTGTCCATTGCGATATATAAAAAATGATCAGTTTGAAAATGCTGTACGAAATGAAATGTCACAATATTTTTTTTATACATGTCCAAGTAATGGGAAACAAAAAATATCTTTTACATATCCACCTAGTTTATCGACTTTTTCGGAAATGATAGAACGAAAAATGTCTTTGTACACGACAAAAAAATTATCCCATGGAGACCTGTATAATTATTGGGTTTATACCAATGAACAAAAAAAATAATAAAAATATTGATACATAAAAAAAATATAAGAATAAATAAGACGAGATTCGTCCCCCCCCCATATATTTGATCCCTTCACCTATAAGTGAACTTGTAAGGCCAACTCCATTTGTAATTCCATCAATTATATGTCTATCAAAAAACTGAGTTAGCTTGGTTATTCCTCTTATACCCATGACTAAAACTCTAGTATAAAAAATATCTATGTAACCACGATTATATGACCAATTGTATATAACACTTTTTATTTGGTCCAAGATAATTCTCTTAGGGCTCCCTTTTACAAATGAATTGATTAAGTCCAAATTCTGGAAAAATGAATAAACAGACCCATATAAAATATATGCTATGAATAATCCGAAAATGGCTATACTTACTGAAAAAATAGAATTTGTAAAAAATTCATACCAATTCACAGAATAATTCGAATTTGGATGGAAAAGATTTTGGGATGGGGTTAACCATTTCGATAATATATCAAAATCCATTACTCCTTGATCAAAAGAAATTCCTATTGATCCAACGAACAAAGTAAATAGTACCAATACAAGCAGAGTAAATAACATAGTATTGTCTGATTCGTGAGGATACATGGAAGTATATTTATTTCCAAAGTAAGTACTAAAGTATCGTATCTTATCATTATCAAAAATTTTATATGTATCTTTTGAAAAAAAGTAGACCTTACTATTCATTGTTGATAAAAGTAAATTTTTATTGACTGTTTTTGGTGCTTCTTTTCCCCATAGAGATATTGAATAGAACGAGTTATTTTTAGTGCTACTGTGATTTTGAAAATAAACGCGTAAATACCCATCAAAGGTAAGTAAATATACCCGAAACATATAAAATGCGGTTAATCCTATTGTGAAAAAAGGTATTATTGCAAAAATTGGTGAATATAACCAACTATCATTAAGAATTTCGTCTTTGGACCAAAAACAAGCAAGAGGTGGAATACCACAAAGAGAAAGTGTACCTAATAAAAAAGTAGTTTTTGTAATTGGAACATATCTTGTTAAACCACCCATAAGAACCATATTTTGACTTTTTTCTGGTGAGTATCCAACAATAGGTTCCATTGAATGAATAATAGATCCAGATCCTAAAAACAATAAAGCTTTAGAATAGGCATGAGTGATCAAATGGAATAAAGCCGCTCGATAAGAACCTATACCTAGAGCTAACATAATATAACCTAATTGAGACATTGTAGAATAAGCTAAACTTCTTTTAATGTCTCTTTGAGCAAGAGAAAAAGTAGCTCCTAATAGTATTGTTATTACACCTATTAAAGAAATGAAATTCATTATATAAGGTATGTCTATGAAAAGAGGAATAAGCCGAGCTACAAGAAAAATTCCTGCTGCTACCATAGTAGCAGCGTGTATAAGGGCCGAGATAGGAGTAGGTCCTTCCATGGCATCAGGTAACCATACGTGGAGGGGGAATTGTGCAGATTTAGCAACTGCACCGACAAATAATAAAGAGGCACACAAAGTAGCAAATAAGGAGCTGATCCCATTATTATGGATCAAGTTATTAGCTATTTCGAACAAATCCCGAAATTCCAAACTACCTGTTATCCAATAAAGACCTAAGATTCCTAATAATAAACCAAAATCTCCTACACGATTAGTTACAAAAGCTTTTTGACAAGCACTTGCGGCAATCGGTCGTGTGAACCAAAACCCTATTAATAAATATGAACACATTCCCACTAGTTCCCAAAAAATATGAATTTGTATCAAATTAGAACTAGTAACTAATCCCAACATGGAAGTATTGGAAAAACTCATATAAGCAAAAAATCTCAAATATCCTTGGTCGTGAGACATATAATTGTCACTATAAATAAGAATCATGACTCCAACAGTAGTAATTAGTATTGACATAATAGAAGTAAGTGGATCGATCAAATATCCAAACTCTAAGGAAAAATCAATATTTATGGTCCAAGACCATAGATATTGATAAATAAAACTTCCATTTATTTGTTGAATAGACAGATGGGCCGAAAATCCCATAGCTATACTTAACAGAAAAATACTAGGAAAAGCCCATATACGACGAATATTTTTTGTTGCTGTCGGAATAAATATAAGTCCAAATCCTATTGACATAGTAACTGTAAGTGGAAGAAAAGGTATTATCCATGCATATTGATATGTATGTTCCATAAGAAAACAAACAAATTGAAATTTTTTTTTATAATTAAAAATTGTTTCCGATTCACCAATTCTTATCTCTTTCGAAAAAAACAATAAACAATAATAAAATAATGACAAAAAAAAAAATAATAATATATATATATATATTATTATATATATAACATAAAAAAATATATATATATATATTTATGTTAAATGTTAAATTTTGTTAAATATTGAAAGTTAAAAAAAAACTATTATTCACAGAATAAAGTATAGATAATGATTAAAAAAAACGATCTATTCCGAACAATACATGTCTTTCACATACAACGATAAATAAAAATAAGTAACCCTTTTTGAATGGCAGTTCCAAAAAAATGTATTTCTATGTCAAAAAAACATATTCGTAGGAATATTTGGAAGAAAAAAGGATATTTAACTGCAGTAAAAGCTTTTTCTTTAGCGAAATCGGTTTCTACCGGACATTCAAAAAGTTTTTTTGTGCGACAAACAAATAATAAAGTCTTGGGATAATCGGAGTTGACATAGCCCGGAGAACTGAAAATTTTTTAAGATGAACAATTCACATTAATTAATGTATTGAACTACTCAATATTAGTTATAACTAGCTGCTGTGGTATGTAGAATAAGAGTTTTCTGTATATTGGGTTCTTATTAAGAATAGTATTTTTTCCCTATCCATTAACTTTTCACAATAGAAAAATAGGATTAAGATTTTCTATTGTGAATAGTACAATTGACATAGAAATTTAAACTCTTTTGTTTTGTTATATGCCTAGCCTAAAATAAAACTTAATTGGTTTGTTAAATGTTACCAAATTTATATTATATAAATATACACAATGAAGAGTATTAATACTTAATGATACTAAAGTATCGGAATCGTTAGAAAAATTCCAAATGGATTTAGTGATGAAATTGTAATACATATGAGATCTTAGTTATTTGATTTTTTTTTCAATAAAAAAAATCAATCTTTTTCATTTTGAATCCGATGAAATCGGATAAATGAAAAACAAATCATCAAAAAAAAATAGAAAGAAAAAGGACAATTCTTAATTCTATACCTCGACTGAGAGCAAAACTATCGAAATTTCAACTCTATCGGGGGAACTTAGTTTATAGTACGTCAAAGTTGATTGTTAAAACTGAACCTAGGACAATACTAACTAAAGATTATTTTATTTAATGAAGATTCAAATATGAATTTAAACGAGTCTTTTTTCATCGATTCTAATGTTTCCTAAACTATATTGAATCCTTGATTCTTGACGATTCAACATGACTTGAATATTATTATTTCAAGTAAGCCGCCATGGTGAAATCGGTAGACACGCTGCTCTTAGGAAGCAGTGCTAGAGCATCTCGGTTCGAGTCCGAGTGGCGGCATCCTCTAAAAGAGACACAATGTATCTTATAATGTATTTAATTTCCGATTTCAATTCTGTAATGGGACACTCTTTTTATGATATTTGTGACTTTAGAACATATATTAACTCATATCTCTTTTTCGATCATTTCAATTGTGATTACGATTCATTTCATGAACTTATTAGTCTACGAAATCGTAGGATTACGTGATTCATCGGAAAAAGGGATGATAGCCACCTTTTTCTCTATAACAGGATTATTAATTTCTCGTTGGATTTTTTCGGGACATTTTCCGTTAAGTAATTTATACGAGTCATTAATCTTCCTTTCATGTAGTTTATTTATTATTCATATAATTTCCAAGAAATTGAACCATAAAAATGATTTAAGCATAATAACTACCCCAAGTACTATTTTTACTCAAGGCTTCGCTACGTCGGGTCTTTCAACTGAAATGCATCAATCCGCAATATTAGTACCTGCTCTACAATCTCAGTGGTTAATGATGCACGTAAGTATGATGTTATTGAGCTATGCAGCTCTTTTATGCGGATCGTTATTATCAATCGCTCTTCTAGTCATTACATTTCGAAACAACATCCATTTTTTTTTTAAAAGCAATAATTTCTTAATTAGATCATTTTTCTTTGGTGAGATTAAATACTTGAATGAAAAAGGAAGAAGTGTTTTTAAAAACACTTCTTTTCTTTCATTTCGAAATTATTACAAATATCAATTGACTCAGCGTTTGGATTATTGGAGTTATCGTATGATTAGTTTAGGGTTTACCTTTTTAACCATAGGCATTCTTTGTGGAGCAGTATGGGCCAATGAAGCATGGGGATCTTATTGGAGTTGGGACCCCAAGGAAACTTGGGCATTTATTACTTGGACCATATTCGCGATTTATTCACATACTAGAACAAATCAAAGTTTACAAGGTACGAATTCGGCACTTATAGCTTCTATAGGATTTTTTATAATTTGGATATGCTATTTTGGGGTCAATCTATTAGGAATAGGTTTACATAGTTATGGTTCATTCACACTAACATCTAATTAAATAAGCTACATGAAAAATACATAAGAATATCGTCCCATATATAACGAAAGTTTGCTTGTTCGAGTTTTTGTTTTGACAACCTGTCAAAACAAAAACTCGAAATGCATCTCATTACAATTCTAATTCACTTTATTTTTTTGCATTGTACAGCGAACGATTTTTTTTAATCTTAAAATTAAATTAAAGAATTATAAGACTTTTTGTCTCGTTAATGAAACACTATCTATAAAAGTAATTAGATAGGATAGCTTGTACCCTGTCAACTGATAACGAGAGAACGAAATCAGGATAAATACCAATCCCTATTATGGGTAGAAAGATACAAATTGAAACAAATAGTTCTCGTGGTCCAGAATCCAAAAAATGAGAGTGTGGAACATTGAATAGCTTGTATCCATAGAACATCTGACGTGACATAGATAATAAATAAATAGGAGTTAATATCACTCCAATTGCCATTACAAAAGTAATTAGTATTTTTGGCATTAAAAGATATTTTGGACTAGTAATTATTCCCAAAAATACTACTGATTCCGCAACAAAACCACTCATTCCTGGCAATGCAAGAGAAGCCATCGAGAAACTACTGAACATAGTAAATATTTTTGGCATTGGGATGGATATACCTCCCATTTCGTCAAGATAAACAAGACGTATTCTATCACAACTCGTTCCCGCCAAGAAAAAAAGTGCAGCACCAATAAATCCATGAGAGATTATTTGTAAAATGGCTCCATTGAGTCCCATGTCGGTTATAGAACCAATTCCTATAATTGTAAAACCCATGTGAGATACAGAGGAATAGGCTATTCTCTTTTTAAAATTGCGTTGACCGATAGAAATTAAAGCTGCATAGATTATTTGTATCGTTCCAACTATTACCAACCAGGGAGAAAATATAGAATGAGCGTGGGGTAATAATTCCATATTGATCCGAATCAATCCATATGCTCCCATTTTTAATAAGATTCCAGCTAGAAGCATACATGTACTGTAATGTGCTTCTCCATGGGTATTTGGTAACCATGTATGCAGGGGTATAATCGGCGATTTGACAGCATAAGCAATAAAGAAACCAAAATATAATATTATTTCCAATGCCACAGGATATGATTGATTAGCTAATCTTTCAAAATCTAATGTTGGTTCATTGGAATCATATAAACCCATACCTAGAACTCCTATTAAGAGAAAAATAGAACCCCCTGCTGTGTACAAAATAAACTTTGTAGCCGAGTATAGACGTTTTTTTCCTCCCCACATGGATAAAAGTAAGTAAACAGGAATTAATTCTAACTCCCACATGATGAAAAAAAGTAAAAGGTCTCGAGAAGAAAATGATCCTATTTGACCGCTGTACATTGCTAACATCAGGAAATAGAACAATCGCGAATTTCTCGTAACTGGCCAAGCTGCTAAAGTAGCTAAAGTAGTGATAAATCCTGTCAGTAAAATGGGTCCTATGGAAAGTCCATCGATTCCCAGTCTCCAGTGAAAATCAAAAATATCTATCCATTTATAATCTTCTTCCAATTGGATTAATGGATCGTCCAATTGGAAATGATAACAGAATGCATAGGTTGTTAGAAGAAGTTCTAATAAACATATACAAATAGTATACCATCTAAACATCTTATTTCCTCTATGAGGAAAAAAGAAAATTGAGGAACCCGCGAATATCGGCAAAACTACAAGTATTGTTAACCAAGGAAAATAACTCGTGATAAAGACAAGATATGTTTTGACCAGAAAAGCCCGTGCTCGATAAAATTTATTATTTCGAGCACGGGCTTTTATCGGTAAAGAGGAATCAAATGATTCAAGTGGAGTTTTTTGTAACGTATCAATAAGATAGACCCATGCTGCGAGTTGTTTCATGCCATAAATAAACACGTACACTCAAAAAATCTGTTGGGCAGGCGGATTCACATCTCTTACAACCTACACAGTCCTCGGTTCTTGGTGCGGAAGCAATTTGCTTAGCTTTACATCCGTCCCAAGGTATCATTTCCAATACATCTGTGGGGCAGGCTCGTACACATTGAGTACACCCTATACATGTATCATAAATTTTTACTGAATGTGACATTGGATCTATAAATTCCAGTTTTGAACATAAAAAATTTTCGATCTGGTAAAATAAAATTAATAGTAAATGAATCATACATTTATATTGTAGACACCAGACGAAGCAGTGGTTTATCAAAATTTTAAGAATCAATATATTTCTAAATCTGTTCATGAGAAAAGTCCAAGAGACTTTGATTTCTCTTTCAACAACCATGATCATGCGAGTTGCACATTTGAATTCAAATTGACCAACAAATTGGTCAATATTTCAATATTAATTCAAAGTATTTATTCAATATGAAAATATTTATTATTCAATAGTAAATTAATTCAATACTAAATATATATATATATATTTATATATATTTTATATTTATATATATTTTATATTTATATATTATATTTTATATATTTATAATAATAATATATAATATAATAATAAAAAAAAAAAAAATAAGTTAAAATAATAAAATTATAATAATATTATAATATAATAATATATATATATATATATATATTATTATATTAATATTAGATAATATCTAATAGATTAATATTCTATGTGATATTATGTATCTTATGATCATAACATAACTAATTATTCAACAAATTCGATTGATTGATACGAGTTGATTTTCTGTTACGATGGATTGATGAAACAATAGCTAGCCCAATAGCTGCTTCAGCAGCCGCAACAGCTATAACAAAGATTGAGAAAATGTCGCCTTTTAATTGGCGACTATCAAATATATCAGAAAATGTTACGAGATTGATATTAACCGAATTGAGTATAAGCTCAAGACACATAAGTGCTCTAACCATCTTTCGACTTGTGATCAATCCATAGATACCGATAGAGAATAAATAGACACTCAAAAAAAGTACATACTCGAACATCATTGACTAACTCCTTATCAATCTCGATTCATTTCAATATGAACAACAATTCAACCGATTCGATTGATTAGAATAGAACGATTACAGAATAAAAGAAGGTATTGGCAATAGATAGGTTTAATTAAAAACCTTATAAAAACCTTAAACCTTTCCATTTATTTTATTTATTTAGAATTTATAAATCTTAGAATGAAATTCTAAGTATTTATTATTGACGGGCCATAGTAATTGCACCTATCAAGGAAACTAAAAGAATTATGGAAATGAGTTCAAACGGAAGATAAAAATCTGTTGATAAATGAATACCAATTTGTTGAATGTTACTTATTAGGTCCTGTTCTATAATATGGTTTGATCTTGTAGTCCAAAAAATTCCGTACCATGACGTATCTGGGATAATAGTAATTAGTGAAAAAAGAATACTTGTACAAACCAGTGAAGTGACCCCATCTCCAATGGTCCAAAAATAGGAATCATTGGAATATTCTGAACCATTCATGAACATTACAGCAAATATTATTAAGACATTTATAGCTCCAACATAAATAAGTAGCTGTGCAGCAGCTACAAAATAGGAATTCGATAGAATATAGAATAAGGATATACAAACAAGAACCAATCCCAACGAAAAGGCGGAAAAAATGGGATTGGTAAGTAATACTACTCCCAGACCTCCTAATACAAGAACTGATCCAAAAAATACTACAAGAATATCATGTATTGGTCCAGGTAAATCCATTATTAAAATAATAAATTAATAAATAAGTCGAAATATTTCATGACCTTACTGAATGGTCCAGGAAAGGAAAAGGGGTTGCCCCATTTTTTTTCTTGTATATGATGCTTGAATTAAAACTTTTTTTTTTTATATGGATTAATGTAGATATAGATAAAATTCTCGAGAAAAGAGTAATGGGGATTGTATATTTCGAAATCATCACGAAAAATATATTATATTCTCAGTTTAAATCAAAGAATAATTCTCAACAATCAAAAATTATTAGTTATTATTTGTAGTTACTGACCAAACAAAATAAAAAAAGCTTGGGTCTTTTATATCAAAACTAAATCTTAGTAATTGGTAATCGTTCTTGAATCAAAGAGTTTATCTTTGTCTATTTTGATTTGAGTCGAATTCATAACTGTTTGAATTGTGTAATCTCCAATTATTGACATTGGTAACCGACCCAAAGCAATTTGATTATAATTCAATTCGTGACGATCAAAAGTGGAAAGTTCATATTCTTCAGTCATTGATAAACAGTTTGTTGGACAATACTCGACACAATTACCACAAAATATACAGACCCCAAAATCAATACTATAATTAAGCAATTGTTTTTTTTTAATATCTCTTTCAAATCTCCAATCAACAACGGGTAGATCTATTGGGCATACACGAACACATACTTCACAAGCAATACATTTATCAAATTCAAAGTGGATTCGACCACGGAAACGCTCTGATGGGATCGATTTTTCATAAGGATATTGAATAGTTATAGGTAAACGATTTGTGTGGGATAAGGTAATTACGAAACTTTGACCAATATACCTTGCAGCTCGTATTGTTTGTTGACTATAATTCATGAACCCAGTCACCATAGAGAACATATTGTAAATATCCAAGAATAAATTGATGTTTCTTTCTCTTGTTTGAAAGAGGTTATGAATCTGGAATATCGTTATCGTATTTTCTTATTTATAGTGAAACAAGTTGGGAAGAAGTTGTCAATAATAGATTACCTAAAGAAATAGGTAAAAGAAATTTCCATCCAAGATTTAATAGCTGGTCCATTCTTATCCTAGGCAAAGTCCATCTTGTTGTGATAGGAATGAACAGAAACAAATAAGCTTTAGCTAATGTAATAAAGATACCAATTGTAATTCCAAAAACTCCGGTCATTTTATTTATTCCGAAAAGTTCAGGAATAGATATGTACGGAATAGAAAAATTCCACCCACCTAAGTAAAGAACTGTTACAAATAATGAAGAAAGTAATAGATTTAGGTAAGAAGCAATATAAAATAAACCGAATTTGATACCTGAATATTCGGTTTGATAACCTGCTACTAATTCCTCCTCTGCTTCCGGTAAATCAAATGGCAATCTCTCACATTCGGCTAGAGAAGAAATTAGAAAAACAATAAACCCTATAGGTTGACGCCACAGATTCCACCCCCAAAAACCATATTTTGACTGTGCTTCAACTATATCAACTGTACTTGAACTATTAGATAATCATAGTCGATAATAACATCACTGTTCCCATCGCTATTACAAAACCGTACATGAAACTTCAGCTTCATACGGCTCCTCTATGGCCACAAATAAATGTAAGAACTGGTTCGGTATTTTCACCCTCTTTCTTTGGAGGATAGATCGAATAAAGATACATCGGAGAGTCCAAAATTAGACCAATGGAATTCTGTCCGCTAGAATAAGAAAAAAAAGTGCTTCCGAATTGATCTCATCCTTATAATGATAATTTTTCTTTGTTCGGTAATAACTTAATCTTTCAATAAAATATTCGTTATTAATATCAATATATATATATATATATCAATATATATATATTGATATATATTGACATAGGCATTAGTTTATAAATAATGATAAGAATTCCGTATGTATGAATACGGATATAGGAAAGAAAGAATAAATAAAGATCTTTTTTTATTTTATAAAAATTTTTATTCATTCATTCGATTATTGCATTCCATTTCTTTTGTTCCTGTTCTTCTGTCTCAGAAGAAGGTATTTAGAAAAAAAAAATAAAGGATTAATTCGTTCTTGATAGTCATTTCTTTAATCAGTGAATAGGAGCATACTCGAGATCGGAATCGAAGGGAGATACTTCTTGATCATTTCTACCAACTTAAAGCCCTTATTATGATTCGTTTTATGCAGAAATATCTCTTTTTTTGATACCTTACATTATCCCCATTACTAATCCTTTGTGTACCTTGGTGTTCCTAACTGTCCACCGATTTTGGATTGATCCCCGGTATGTTAATACATACAAGGCAGTAGTGGAAACTCCATACAGTTGATCTTTTGCACCCGCTTCAAGATATCATGACTAATTAAAGAATCTCCATCTTGGGGTAAACAGTTTACGCTGCTTATGTTTACTTTAATTTCATTCTTGTACATAGGGAATGAGATTTTCTCTTCTTACTGCAAATTTATAAGCCGTTTTGTTTCACTCATATAACTATCTGGTTTAATTCATCGATGAATAAAAAAAAAATATCTATTCAATATATTCAACCTCTTTTCTTTATTTATTTCTAGGAAAGAGGTAAAAGTTCATGTTCCAACGAATCACACGTAGAGATATTGATAACACACATAGAGTTAATGGTATTTCATAACTAATAGATTGAGCAGCAGCTCGTAGACCACCTGAAAAAGAATATTTATTATTCGATCCATATCCTGACATAAGAAGCCCAATAGGGGCAATACTTGAAATGGTGATCCATAAAAAAACACCTATACTGAGATCACCTAAAACAAGGCGGTATCCAAAAGGAATTACTAAATAACTTAGTAGAATTGATATGACCGCTATAGACGGTCCGACACTAAACAAACGAATATCTCCTCTAGATGGGAGTAGGTCCTCCTTAAAAAGTAATTTAGTCCCATCTGCTAGAGCTTGAAGAATTCCCAACGGACCAGCATATTCAGGCCCAATACGTTGTTGTATCGTTGCAGATATTTCTCTTTCTAACCACACAATTACTAGTACCCCTATTATGATTCCAAATATAAGGATAAAAATGGATACAAACATCCATATGAGTCCATAGATTTCTTTTATGGATTCCGATGTAGAAAAAGAATTGATAGCTTGTACTTCTGTCGTATCAATTATCATTTCAACGATCAACTTCTCCCATAATGATATCTATACTACCTAGTATCGTCATGATATCAGCCAATTTCATTCTTTTAACTAGCTGAGGAAGAATTTGCAAATTGATAAAACCGGGTGGACGAATTTTCCATCTCCAGGGGAAAATGCTATTATCCCCTATCAAATAAATTCCTAATTCTCCTTTTGGGGCTTCTACTCTGACATAAAGTTCTTGTTTCGACAATTCAAAATTGGGTGAAGGTTTTTTACTAATAAATCTATATTCAAAATCATTCCATTCGGAATTTTTTGCTCTATCAAAGCGTCGGACTTCTAAATTCTCATAGGGACCTCCAGGAATTCCTTCTAGAGCCTGTTGAATAATTTTTATAGATTCCCCCATTTCACCTATTCGTACTAAATAACGAGCTAATGAATCTCCTTCTTTTTGCCATTGGACTTCCCAATCGAATTCATTGTAACACTCATAATGATCAACCTTACGAAGATCCCATTGGATTCCAGAAGCTCGTAACATTGGTCCTGATAAACCCCAATTTATTGCTTCCTCTCCACCAATAATGCCCACTCTTTCAACTCGTTCCAAAAAAATGGGATTCCGTGTAATAAGTTTTTGATATTCAAGAACTCCTGTTAAAGAATAATCGCAGAAATCCAAACATTTATCTATCCAGCCATGAGGTAGATCAGCAGCTACTCCTCCGATGCGGAAATAATTATGCATCATTCGCATACCTGTGGCGGCTTCGAATAAGTCATATAACAATTCTCTCTCTCTGAAAATATAGAAAAAGGGAGTCTGTGCACCGATATCTGCCATAAAAGGTCCAAGCCATAACAAATGAGAAGCTATACGGCTCAGCTCCAGCATAATTACTCTGATATAACTGGCTCTCTGAGGTACTTGAACATTTTCCAATTGTTCTGGTGCATTTACCGTTATTGCCTCTGTGAACATAGTAGCTAAATAATCCCAACGTGTTACATAAGGAAGATATTGTATAATTGTTCGGTTTTCTGCTATTTTTTCCATTCCTCTGTGTAAATATCCCAATATGGGTTCGCAATCAATAACATCTTCACCATCGAGAGTAACGATCAGTCGAAGAACACCATGCATTGATGGGTGGTGAGGGCCCATATTGACTATCATGAGATCTTTTCTTGTAGCCGGTATAGTCATATTTTTTCTTCCTTAACTTAATTCATTATTCCACGAATTCCTCAAAACGAGGTTCATCAAAATAAAATGAAAAATCTAATAAAATAACTATAAAAAAAAAAAAAAAATTCAAACGATTAAATTAACGAGTTTTTGACTCTCGAATATCCAACTGATCCATTAATTTCTTATAACGGACTCCATTTTTCTTTGACAAATAAGCCAGGAGCCGTTGACGTTTTCCCAGAATTATTCGTAGACCTCTTTGGGCTAAAAAATCTCTTTTGTGCAATTCCAAATGTGAAGTAAGTCTACGTATCTTACTGGTGAAACTTAATACTTGAAATTCAACAGAACCCTTGTTTTCTTCTTTTTCTTCTTGTGAAATAACTGAAATGAATGAATTTTTGATCATAAAAAAATTTTTCTATCTTTTTTTCTTTCCCATGGATTTATTTTACTTTACCGAATCGATCAGGAAAAATAAAAATAATAATCTTTATGCCAGTTATTTTAATCTAGTACACACAAAAATTTGGATTTTTTCCTATTTTCTCTTTCTTTTCTATCCAAATCAAATTTAAAATTTGGATAGAAAAGAAAGAGAAAATATATTTCTACATTCATGGAAGAGAATGATTTCTTTGTACCTAAAAGGATTCTGCCGATTTCGTCCTAGATCCAATTGAGTTAATACGCCATTAAATTCGTGTCATGTACTAGAATGTAATACAGCGTATATGTATATCTTTCGGCTTTCATCTACCGAAAAATATCACAGATATATAGGAAATATACTATTAACAAATTCTGAATCGTGGATACATATATATCCTTGACATACTAAAACGACTGCCATTATTGGTATTAAACCAATAGCGATTCATACAAGCTAAATCTTCTAATCGGTAATTGGGCCAAAGAAACAATTTGCATTTAATGAATTTATTTGTATCTGTATTAGTATTAAAATGTTTGTCCTCATTCAAAAATTTTCCAGAGTTTCTTATGTTGCTTTCATTGCAAAATACTAAATTTCTATCCACAAAATTCCAATTATGAGAATTAAAACAAATTAGAATTCTCAATTCTTTACGACGTCTAGGAGATAGAATATTTTCAGGAACAAAGAAATCATAATTACTTTTGTCTCCATTCACAAGTATATTGCCGTGTCTTGCAACGGATTTATCAAAATTCTTCTTATCAACATATCTTTTTTTTATACATTTTCTGTTAGTTTGGTGCTTAATTTTATCGATCAATGAAATACTTAAGGTTTGATATATAATAAATTTTCCATCCCTTTTTATAGATAAACGAATCGGTTCGACAATCAATATTCCTTTTTTTATCAATTCTGTAAGAGTTAGAGTTTTTTTAATTAGTATTCCATTCAGATGCATCTCTCCTCTTTGAATCGAGGATATAGCAATTTGACTTGGATTTATCAGTCTAAGTAGGAGACAATATACTTTGATATTACTGATCATTCTTTCATTCAAGGAGTCATTCCATCTTAATTGAAAAAGGAAATATTTTTTCAGAAAGAGATTTAGTTCTGTTTCCTTCTTTCTCTTGGATTGTATTTTTTTTTTACCAAAATTTATGTCTGATCTCGCGTAATTGTCTTCAACATTTTTTTTTTTATTTATGTTGATGCTTTTATTTTGACTAATATTTTCATAGAAATCAAAATGAAAAAGAAGAAATTTGATTGGTATGATCCATGGTTTAATCCTATATGCATCAAAGAGTGGCCCAAATTCTGGGAAGAACCAGGGTTCTAGATTTGATATGGTACGATAAAGCTTTTCTTGATTCATTCCCATCCAATCAAAAAAAACACTTTCTTGATTCATTCCCATCCAATCAAAAAAAACACTTTCTTGATTGGATGGTTTAATTCCTTGATGAATTGTCTTAGAAAAAATATCGACATTGAGACCTGGACCAATGTCGATATTTTTTCTAAGAAAAATATGGAGAATTCTACAATCAAAATATTTTCTATCCAGATTTTTATGTGTAGCAATAATATATTCCTTTTCGAGATAATTACTAAAAAGTATACTTACCAATACATAAAATGATTCGGGTTTCAGTGTATTGAAATTGTATGGAATTTCTTGGTCTCCTTTTACTTGCAATGTTGATTCATAAATATATGAGTCCTTCCTATTCCCATAATTCATATATTTATGTGATAAAAGATAATATCTGTAGTGTTTTTTAAATTTTTCTTTTTTACTCATCAATGAATCCACTGCCATCACATAATAATTTTGTTTCATGTAATTTTTTAATTGGTCTTTTTCTTTTTTATGTGAATCAAATTTAATTGAGTTTTTATTTTGAATCGTAGAACGTTGGTTGATTCTATTTCGCCATTTTTGAGGTACTAATCGAGACCATTTTGTCTGAGATAAATTGTATTGATAATGGCCCTTTAACCAGTTTTTCCATTCATTTTTTTCAGACTTATAAATTTTCTTTTGCTTTGATTTGGAATCAAATATTTCTCGTGTCATACAATAATCTTTGATTTTATCCTTAATAAAAATAAAAGAATGGGTCCTGGTATATTGAAGTACAGATCTCAAGTGATACTTGTTAAGTAATTGGGTTTGTGATAATTTGTAAAATACATATGCTTGGGACAAGGAGGATAAATCATATTTATAATAATTATAAATATTTGAATTATTATTACTGGATTTTTTTATAGTCGAAATAAAGTTCATTGTATTTTGATCTGTTTCATAAATTCCTTCTCGATTTGTTTCATCGTTGTAAATCGATTTTGTGATAATTTTTTTTGTTGATTCAAGGAAAAGTTGTGCATTGATCCTAAAAATAGTAATCATACGTAGAAAGATATCTATGTATATTTTTTCAATGAATGATTTCATAAAAAATTTTAATTTACGTAAAAATCGGATCTTTTTTCTTTTAAATATCTGCAAAATATGTTTCTGTGATTCCGATTTTTTATCATCACAAGTTAGAACTATTTTTTTCTTGTCTTTTGTGATTCGTTCTAGTTCTATTTGATTTCTGATTGTGACTGTCCTATAAGCAAGATCCTTTATTTTTTTTTCTATGGGTGAGTAATTTGCCCAATTCATGGATCGAATTCGAATGGTTGATTCGCGAATAATCTTCTTATTTATTTTAGAATCTCTTACATTTTCATTCGGTTTATATACTTTTACCTTCCTCGATTCAGATTCAAATAAGAAAAATCGGTTTACTTTTTCCTTCATTTTTTGTTTTATAACTAAAACTATTTTGATAACCCCTTTAAAAACTTTTCGAACGAAAAAAAAATCATTTTTTACTTTTCTAATTTTTTTTATAATTTTTTTTTGGAGTTCTTTATAAATGGGTTCAAAAAAAGAAGGTCGTTTTCGGGGAGAACCAAAAGGAACTTTTGATTCCATTCCCCAAATTGTTAAAAAACAAAAATCTTCTTTTTTTCCTTTTTTTTTCATTGGATCTCTATGATGAGATCGTATTTTAGATCTTCGCCAAGGTTTAAAAGGAAATAGAATCTTTATCTGAATACCGTTTGTTAACCAATTTTTTGGAAATTCTCTTTCCGATAATTGAACACCATTATAGGTGCATTTAACATGTATTTCTCTATCCCATTCCTTGAAATCCTCATACCATTCAGGTAATTGGAATAATAACATACGAATAATGTTTTTAGCTATTATCAATAAAGGTAATACAATGTATTTTCTAAGAAAAGATTGGATTATTAACAGAAAACCTCTCATTGCTTGAGCAAATAAAATGCTATCCCAAGTTTCTGATATTGCTATCCGTTCATTTTCCCCTTTTTTCTCCTGGTTTTTTTTTTTTTTATTTTCTTTTGTCTTTTCCTCCTCAAAATTGGAAATTTTCAATTCTGGTTCTCTCTCGACCGAATTCCTAAAAATGAGATTCATCATTTCAGAGATATCAAAAAAATAAAAAAAAAATATTTTGTTTATTCGATCCAAAAAAAGAGGGGAATGCGCATTTGCTTGAAACATTTTCCAAATAACTGTTTTACGTCTTTGAGTACGCATGGATCCTTTTATTATATCCCTACGAAAATCCGATTGTTGCGGGTAGCGTATAAAAATCACCTCTTCTGATTGATCATTATCAATATTATTATCCCTATTAGTAATATAATTGATATTATCATCATTATCAGTATAAATTACCACACGTTTGAATTTTCTTGAACGGATTTCATTATCTTCCGTCGATTTTTCCTCATTTTCTTCCTCCTGCTCTTCCCGAACATTGG